AAAAAGAAGGCCTTTTCTTCTTCTCTTACGTTAAGTAAAAAAATCAATTTGAACTGGCGAGAACCCGGCGAATCACTACAAAATTCACCGGGTTCTCGCCAGTTCACACAAAGTTTTTTTATCTGATATGTGCTGTACACTTTTCTATTTCTATTGGTAAGAACCCCTTTTTGAATTCAATTAGATGTTAATGTAAATGAACCATAACTATGTAGTCCTATTCCTAATAGATTGACCCCAAAATAGCATATCCAAATTATAAAAAATCCAATAGATGCCACAATTGCGGAATTTGTACCCTTCAGTTTTCTATTTGTTCGAGTATGTAAATAAATTGCGAATACGATCCAAGTAATAAAAGCCCAAGTTTCTTTTGGGTCCCAACTCCAATAGGACCCCCATGCTTCGTTAGCCCAGACTGCTCCAGAAAGAATTCCTATGGTTAAAAAGAGAAATCCTAAACTAATAACCCGATAACTCCAATAATCCAATTGTTGAATCAATTGCGACCTGTAATAATTTTTTGGAGAAAAAAAAGAAGTATTTTGGAAAATATTACTTCGTTCATTCATGTATTCGATTTTACCAAAGAAAAATGACTCATTTAAATTTACTAAATGATTACTTGTAGCAAAAACCTTTCTCTTTTTTCTAACCGTAATGACTAGAAGTGATACTGATAATAATGATCCACATAAAAGGGCCGCATAGCCTAGTATCATCATACTTACGTGCATTATTAGCCACTCAGACTGAAGAGCGGGTACTAATATTGTGGATTCGTGTATTTCAGTTAAAAGACCTGAAGTAGCAAAGCCCTGGGTAAAAATAGCACTTGGTCCAATTATTGTGCTTAGAAGATTTGGATTTTTTTTGAAATACGGAACTATATGAATAAGGGAAAAGCTCCATGAAAGAAAGATTAATGATTCATATAAATCACTTAGTGGAAAATGTCTCGAATAAATCCAACGAGTAATTAATAATCCTGTTATACAGAAAAAAGTCATTATCATGCCCTTTTCGGATGAATCATAGACTTTTACGATTTCATCGACTAAAAAGGTTATCAAATGAATTGTAATTATAATTGAAACAATCGAAAAACAAATATGAGTTAATATATGCTCTAAGGTTGAAAATATCATAAAAAAAAGAGTCCCTTAATTATAAAATAGAAATCGGCAATTGAATTCATTATAGGATCTATTTACTTTTTTTAGGAGATGATATGCCGCTACTCGGACTCGAACCGAGATGCTCTCGCACTGCTTCCTAAGAGCAGCGTGTCTACCAATTTCACCATAGCGGCTTGTCTTGAACTCATAATAACCTATGAATAAGCAATCGTCTAGATTTAAGAATTCAATTGGGTGGAATATTTTTTAGGAAAGATTCAAATTGATGAATAAAAATCCGTTCAAATAGGTATTTGAAGGTTCATTTTTTTAGCTTAGGGTCTTAGTTTTATTGTGTATTTTATACTCTCTTCGACTTGAACTCTTGGAAAACTCGATCGTCCTACTATGAATTAAGGGATAGAACCCCCCCAAAAAAAACATTTTTCTTTTAATGAACTGTTTTTGATTTATTTGAGTTCAAAAAGTGAAACAAAAAATCCATTTTATCAATGAACATAAAAAAAGAACCTATTTTGGATCATTCAAAATTGACACATATTTATCCAGAATATCTTCACTAAGGGTTTTTGCCTGGATTGATGACGAGAGATATATGAGGGTTTATAGTATAGGAGACTTCAGAGAAAATTCAAAAGTAATAAAGTTTCACAAAAAAGTTTAGAATTTTAATCAATTAGGTTTAATGGTTTTAGTAACGAAAGATTTTCTATCCGCCCTTCTATAACTGAAAAAGTAGATCTATAGAAAAAAAACCTTATATTATTGTAACAAATAGGTTGGTGGGGAAAATAAGACTCCTCGACTTGGAAATGATAAAATATACTAAATTTTGTTTTTAGTATCTTGTTTTTTTTTGTCAACAAAAAGAAACTTTTTTTTTGAATTTGGTAAGGTAAACAGAAGAATTCTTCTTCTACATATTCTAAGAGTGGAACGAATTCCATTTCCTATTGATTATCTCAACAGGGAATGGAATTCGAGAATTTTATTTTCGAAATGAAATGAGTCAATTTTTGACTCAGGCCCATTAAGATTATTCCAACGTGTTATGTTTTATTACTTATTTTATTTGTTTGTCGCACAAAAAAACTTTTTGAATTCCCGCTAGAAAGAGATTTCCCTAAGGAAAATGCTTTTAACACCGTCCAATATCCCTTCCTTTTCCAAACATTTTTATGAATACGCTTTTTTGATGCAGAAGTACGTTTTTTTGGAACTGCCATTTAAATTAAAATTAAGAGATTACTCGTTGGTATAGCTGGATGTGAAAGACATCTATTGTTCCAAAAAAAGTTTGCACTTTTCTAATTCGTTATGTATTTCTTTTCTAGATAATATTTTTTTTTCTAAAAATCTAA